GGGTATTGTAGACATTCCCGCATTTCCGTCACCGAGCATTTTGAATTTCCCATTTATCAAAAAATCCCATTCTTTTCTCATTCTGCATTGAATCATATGAATCGATCTAGCAATGATGGAATTTCGATTCTGTTTACTGAATCACATGAAATTTTACCCAACTCCATATATATGGAATGTATGAAATACGTATGAACGGAGGAAAAAAGATGATTTTAGACTTAATTTTAGACTTAGTTAAATTGGAATTTCTAAGAGACAGATCCAAACGGAAAGGAATTGATAAATTCCACTTAGAATTATGGAGTTTTTTTATTTTGTCTAGAATAGAAAATTCACTTTATACCATTATTATGATATTACATATTCCAATCCGATTGGATATCAGAAAAATAAATGGATTCGGGATTTGATCCATTCACGGAGATAAAGACATAATAATCAGAAACAATATAACAATAGAAAGTTAATTTTTTGAGTACTTAACTCTTTCGTGAATTCCATTGTTCCAAAAATGATTTGCAGAGAACTCCTTTTTCTTTTTTTTCGTAGAATTTTTATTTTTAGAATACGATTGAAGTGCATAAGAAGGCTTGTATTTATTAAACCCGCGCTGCTATAGCTATCTATCCATACATCGCTCTCCTTTATTGCATACTTCTACTCGGGACAGCACATGTGGTACTCTATCAAAATTTCTATTTTCTCTTCAATCTAATCAATCTAAATTGCAGTACGACAAGTGTCCGCCTATTCCCTATAAACAGGCATCATACACAAATAATATACCCCATAAGCTAACTGTGGAACACAACTTATGTTTGGGGTTTACATATACTAATAATTGACATTATAATTGAAATTGAGTTGAGAAGGTTTTTTTTTTCAATAAAAAAATCAAGACTGATTAGTTATATATCAATTTTGATTTTCTTATATCATTTATCATTAGGTAAAGACAATTTGAGATGTAAATCCAAGAGTGGGTCATGAATTTACAGTCATATAGTTAATGGTTCCAATTTGTTCTGAATTTTTGCTTTTGTAACTGAAAAAAATTCCCATTTGGTTTTTTAATAGAAAAGAGAGGTATTTCGATATTGGGTGTTTTGAGATACTATAAAATTAATTGAAGGGAAGGCGCCGGCCCCCCCCAAAAAAACAAATAACAAATAAAGGGGAATATTTTCATCTATTTGGTATCGTTTTGGCGGCATGGCCGAGCGGTAAGGTGGGGGACTGCAAATCCTTTTTCCCCAGTTCAAATCTGGGTGTCGCCTGATTAACAAAAGACAAGACTCGAAATCCCTTATTCTTTATTCCCCTTTGCTGTTATAACTCGCCGAATTTTTCCCAGCAAAACACGCGTAGTCTTGAGACTTTCTTGATTGGAAACAGCTGGGGGTTCCCTTCTTTAAATTAAAGTGCCGTAACTCGTTGTATTTAGGATTCAAGGAAAGATTATAGTAGTGGAAGGGCTATCATATCAAATAAAGAGTTACCGATTTTTTTCCATTACTAATGTCGTGTCTACTGGCCGGGTCTTTAATTAGATTGGATGGATAATTGGCTTTTTTCTTTTACTTAATGATAATGAAGGACAAGAAAAATAAAGAATAGGTATCAGTATTCCTACATATATATATTAGTAGCATTCCCTTTGATACTTCAAAAGAAAAGCGTAACTGCAGTTTAATTTTTCATATTTATTGGAGTCTTTGATCGAGAGTGTTGGGTCAGAATCCCCTTTTGACTCTGCACCAGTGATTCCACTATTATTAATAAACACTAATGGAATAATTCCTTCATATTCAGAGAGATAGGGGACATAATTCACATGGATATAGTAAGTCTCGCTTGGGCTGCGTTAATGGTAGTCTTTACATTTTCCCTTTCACTCGTAATATGGGGAAGGAGTGGACTCTAGAGATACTACGAATTGAGTTGGGGAATCAAATTGTATCACTTTTTTATAGATTTTTTATAGATCGTTTTGCAAAGCATAAATAATCTTTATTAATTATTTAATATATTGAATTCATTAATTTAATTCAATTTCGAATTAAAAAATTGAATTAATAAAAATATCTTCATTCCGAAATTGTATTGGCTTTTATTTCTGCTGTGCTTTATTGACGCGTTTGCTATCATGGCTGAAGGATTCAAAATCGATAGGATAACCCCTTTCTAATTTCGAAATCCGAAGAAGTTACCGTAGAACTCCTTGGATTATCTGTAAACCGCGCAATCAATTACTTCTTTGAAATGCTAAAAAAAAGATTACTTTCTAATTTTCTATAAATTAGAAAATTATAAGAGTTGCCTCGCGATTATTTCAGATTGATTGGAATCAACAAAAATCAAATAGATAAAGGAAACAAATAGATGAAGCAAAGAAATAGAATTGAGATACTATGTACATTCCATATATTTAATTGATATTAACATTTATGAAGATCCATATACATATTGTAGATTGATCTCGATTCAGTTTGTATCTTTCTAGATTACAATAATAAAAATGGATAGTATGGTCGAACGATTCAAAAATGAATCGTTCGACCATACTATTACTATCGGATCTTAGAGGCTACTGCGGATTCTAGTCCGTTCATTGCATTTGGGAAATTGAATTTTTTTTTGAGTTCTTAAATCATTGATAAGAACTAAGAAATCAAGTGTAATTCAAATTAATCACTTTAATTACTTTGACTGACCGTTTTTACATATATTATAAGCAAAAAAGCAGTAGGAACTAGAATGAACAGTGCAGTAGCAATAAATGCGAGAATATTTACTTCCATAATCTCATCGTTTCGTTTTTTTTTTTTACTTCGCAATAACTCGGGATTTAATCCCATAGAGATGATAAATCTTTCGTTTGTCAATTCAATGGGATCGATTAGATTTCAATGATATTGAATCGGATCAATATCATGAATAACAATATCTGAGCTATCAAGTCGATTCATCGTCGAGAATTGAATAGTATAACATAGGCGGATCTTTTATCCACATACCAATACAAACTTAGATTCCTGATTCACTCAAAAGAATTCCTTTCCTTTATATTTTAAGACTTTATTTTGATTTATCATTCTTTTCCATTCTGTCTTTTCGATAACCTACCGCCTTTCTTGTACAATCTTGTACAATAATCTACCCGCTTTCCACTTCCATTGTTTCCAAACGGTTTACAAATAAACCAAAACAAACAGAAAATAGAAAAAAGGAAGGAGTTAAGTTCTAAACTCCTTTTTTTTAATGATCTAATTTTCTTTGAAAACAAAGAAAAAGAAGGATACCTCGGGGAATGAAACTATACCATTTGTACCCAGTTTAACAGAAAATGGAGAGAGATATTTATGTATTTTTTTATTGGATTTGGATCCGTCGGGACTGACGGGGCTCGAACCCGCAGCTTCCGCCTTGACAGGGCGGTGCTCTGACCAATTGAACTACAATCCCGGAGAAATAAAACGTACAGCATCCGTATTCTTATGATTTGATTCAAACCATTTCGATTAATAGTGCCCTGTTGTAACAGAGACGTGAGTGATATCCACATGAATATACACTTTAGTGAAAGAAGAAAGCAGCACGGATTATTGATTATTAGTAATCCTTTCGTTATTGCCAAATCGATTGAGAATCCATTTTTCGTTGAAAAAAGCGTCTTTTTGTCTTTGCTTTCTTCTTTTCATTAGACTTTATACTTAATAATCCTGATAGAAATCTAGATCACTAGCAAGATCAGAATCAGAATTTATGAGACCAAATAAATGGAACAAATAAAAAAATAGTGGTGGGGATATATCAGAAAGTTTGACTTTTTTGATTCTTTCATATCTTCCATTTCTGGAAAACTAAAGGGGTTATATCATTTCATGGTGAATCAGCGAATTATTAATTATTGGGCCGAGCTGGATTTGAACCAGCGTAGACATATTGCCAACGAATTTACAGTCCGTCCCCATTAACCGCTCGGGCATCGACCCAGAAAGAGTCTATTCGAGTCTTATTGATAATCCATGATCAACTTCCTTTCGTAGTAACCTACCCCCAGGGGAAGTCGAATCCCCGCTGCCTCCTTGAAAAAGAGATGTCCTGAACCACTAGACGATGGGGGCATAATTGCCCGACCGCCATCATACTATGCTCATAGTATGAGCAGTTTTTTGAAATTGTCAATATAATGGAATGGTATGACTAGATCCGAAGGATCTTTACGTCTTTTCTGATCCCATACCATAGCATTTTTTGATTTGTTTTCGTCATTTATATTCATGAATCACTCATTCGAATCTTTATTCTGAAGATTCTAGAAAATTAATATAAAAAAAAGAAGGTTAAACTTCATTTCTTCCACTTTCATTCATTGATTAACTTCTTGTTAAGATCAGAGAGGCGTATCTCCATATCACACTAAGCAAGGAAATTAACAGATGAGAAATCAAAATCTGAAAATCTGGGGGATCAACAAGTTATCGAAATTTGTTTTTTCTCTAAAAATTGGGTTCAGAGCACAACCAAAATCTCTTCAGCGCATGCTTCAATAAAATATCTTGGATCTACGTCGAATTGGTAGGTACATGTATTCATCAAATGGATTTTGTTTCGTTCTGATGGGGGTCAGGTCAATTCAAATCAATTTCATTTGGGTTGATCTTGAAACAATTAATTTTGTTGATATTTATCAAATCCAATATCAATAAACCAAAATTACCTTATACCTATACTCCTTAAGTAAATCCAAATTATCGTTCCCGAAGGGGACACTAACCAGTATGAGTCTACTGTGTATACTTATAATATAACTTATAATATATATATATACATAGATAGATCTATCTTATGCGCCTACTGACTCATTCAGTAATTGAATAAAATGGCCCTTTTAACTCAGTGGTAGAGTAACGCCATGGTAAGGCGTAAGTCATCGGTTCAAATCCGATAAGGGGCTTTTTGGCCGTTTTGATAAAAAACCTCAAGGGGTAATA